TCAATGATGCATTACATTAATTATATTCATAAAATTTTTTCTAAAATAAGAAAAATCTCAAAATATTTAATTCTATTTTTTTCTTATTTCTTATTATTTTTTTCTTATTTCTTATTAATTTAATAAAAAAATAAAGTAAAAGCGGGTAGCGGGAATCGAACCCGCATCGTTAGCTTGGAAGGCTAGGGGTTATAGTCGACGTTGATTCATCATTTTTAACGTCTCTAATTCAAAACTGAACGTGAAACTTTGGTTTCATTCGGCTCCTTTATGGAAGATGTATAAATTCCTATATTAAGACATGAACGAAAAAAAAATTCCACCCATAACATCTATGTCAGCTTTTCTGTCTGAATGTATTCAGAACAACCCGCTTTCTAGACGATCCCTATAGAAAAGAGGGGGATTATATTATAACAACCTTTCTAGTTACTTCGTTCTCTATTTCTATGTGAGAGAATCCTTAGGAAAAGCATTTTGTTTCTACCGAGCTAAAACAATTTGTCGATGTCTCTAGTAAACCAAAGTCATTGTTTAATAGCCATTTTGCTTCAATTTCCGTAATACAAATTCCAAATTAAAGATTTAGTTACGATTAGAAAGCCACTTTCTATCTTTATCCATGGATCCTTTACTCATACTTATTGAATTAGAAGTATTGATCTAATTAAAAAAAAAAATTATGTTTCGTAATCTCATAATCCAATTTTTCAATTTTTAATTGATTCTTGGATACAAATCACGAGAATGTATATTCTTCCTCGAATTTTTCATTGCGAGGTAAAGGATTAAATCCTTTTAAGAAATAAAGTTTTTGGTCGGAATGAAATATTAATCAAACCGAAAGACCCCTTAACTATATAAAGGATTATAGAACGAATCACACTTTTACCACTAAACTATACCCGCTACAATCCGATTATTGTATATAAATGAACCTTTTGTCGAACAAGAAAATGGGTCGTAATAAAAAGTGAAAAGAGTAAAAAGAAAGGATAGGATCATAAAATAATCATGAAAATTAGAGCGTTTACGTGTTGTATCAGAGAACCCAATGAGATTCGGAAAAGAGAATTCATTAAATTTCAATAACTAAAACTAAATAACAAGTGTTTTTTTGCCGGAGGTTTTTGACCTAGACGTCTCGACAAAACTACTTAAGCCATAACATACATGAAAATGTATTGTGCAAGAATCCACAGTTCCCTTTTTGTTATTTATTTACTTTACTAATTTACTAAACTAAAAGGAATAAAGAAAATAAAGAATAAATATAAAAAATTAAGATAAGAAACGACACTTTGATTCGATATCATTTGATTCTATATCATAGAAATCAAATGAGTTTTTATTTTTCCAATCGTAATAACAAGCAAGTATTTTAGTTTTCAAATAAAAAAAAAATTATTTATGATTCGTTGGAACAATAAATGGCGGGCCCGGCCTGGTCAGTACTTAGCCGGGCCGTGGAACTAAAAAGCACTCTCGGATGAAAAAAAATATTATGAAGGGCTCTTTCAATCCTTATTTTTTATAATGTAACATAGTATTATCCTTTTTCAATTGGGAGGAGAGATGGCTGAGTGGACTAAAGCGTCGGATTGCTAATCCGTTGTACGAGTTTTTCGTACCGAGGGTTCGAATCCCTCTCTTTCCGTTTTTGTTGATGACTTGGTATTTTCTTTCGAATTTTTCGCGAGCTCTTTTTATTTTTAATAGTTAAAAATGTGTAATAGATAAAATCCTACTAAGAACATTTTAAAATCAAGCAAGGAAAACCTTATCTTTTATTCTTCACGTCCAGGATTACGTCCTGGATCATTAGACAGGAATCCGAAAATAAAGAGAGAAACAAAGAATATCACTACCGTGTAAACAAATAGTTTGAGAGTAAGCATTACATAATCTCCAAGATTTTTTTTAGTAAAAAAGAGAATAGATTCTCCGTTTTTATACCGCATACCCTACTATTTTGATTTTTTATTTTGACACCAAGAAATAAAGTGGGGTGATCCAGATTTTTCGCGGTTGTACAAGAATTTCAATATTTGAATTGAGGGTGTAAGACTTATCTGATCTTATCAATTCTTTTCTTTGAATTTTTTTTTTTTCAATAAATCATGAATTTGTCTAGACATTATTAAATTAAAGATATCATCGAAAACTTACAGCAGCTTGCCAAACAAAGGCTAAGAGAAAAAAAAACAGGGGTATTACTGGCATAACATCTACGATTGGATTTAAAAAAGCGTAGGCCTCGGGCAATTTGGCGACGAAAAAACTACTTGAATAAAGAGCAGAATTAAGACAGATACAGATCAAACTAAATATATTAAGCATAACAAACATTTTGTTCTTGAGGATAATTGTATTTTATTTATTTTGATTGAGTTATTAATAAATTGAGTTTTTTATTATTTTATTATTATAAATATGTTATTATTCATAGAAAAGAAAAATGAATAAAAAGAAAATAAGATAGACCAAAAAACTTTCTTTGATTTGAACTCACCCAATCAAAAATCTTTCAATTCTCAAATCAAAAGAGAATAGAATAAACCATACTTTCATACAATATCTTAATTGAATTATATGTAATGATCAATAAATTCTGTTTAATTCTACGTCTACATGTATAAAAATTCTAGTAATCTATTTTATAGATAATAGATATTTAGACTTGAGTTGACGAACAACCAGTACCAATATTAGTGTTTATTAGTGTCGACTAGAAATGGGGCGTGGCCAAGTGGTAAGGCAACGGGTTTTGGTCCCGCTATTCGGAGGTTCGAATCCTTCCGTCCCAGAACATAACTGACCCACGATCATTTTATTAATCTATAATTTTATTAATCTATAATAAAAAATAAAATATATATCTATATCATAATCTATATCATAATAAAATATATCAAAATAAAGATTGTCTTTTCGACCAGTCTTCCGTTTAGGAGTATAATATTGTTATAGAATGCGATTCTTAATTTCTTTTTTTTTTTTTTTTTTTTTATTAATCATATCTTTTTCACAAATTTAATCGAGTTCAAATAACACGCATATGAAACGAAATTTGGATTTGTTAAATATTACAGATTTTACAATATGAAATATGAAAAAATAACAACCTAAATCTTCAATCTTTCCTTACATCAGTCTTTTTTTTTTATTAATCATTGATGGTTTAATCCAATATGGATTTATCTTTCTCTTAATGATGATAAAAAGCGAATGGTACTTACTGTAAAACCTTATGCAAATAATGATTATTAGGGTAGGAAACTATTCAATCAATTAAATCTTTTTAATGATTTCTTATGAGTTCTTGGTATTCTAAGAAGTGTGAAATTGTTGAATTTATCCTATCACGTTACTTGAAGATAGAGATTCAAAATAACTTGTTTATTCGTGTTTATTTATTCATGTTATGTTAGTTATAATTAAAAAAATAATTATAAACAATGGGGTTAAATTGATTGAATTCTTGTTGAGACTTCGTCATACATTATCCATTCTTCATATAGAAGAAAAAAGTATAGATTATTATGTACCGACCGAACCGATGATTATTCACGATTCCATAATTGAATCAATTACATACTGGTTCCAAACTGAAGGAATGTTATGGTAAAACTTCGTTTAAAACGATGTGGCAGAAAGCAACGTGCGACTTGAAGGACATGATCAGCTGTGGATTCTTACATCCACCACTTTTTTATATTATATAGGAACGAAAGTGCTCTTGGCTCGACATCATTTGTTCTGTTCCACTGGAACCCTCATTTTTGAGAGTGTTGCCATGTAAATAGTACACGATGGAGCTCGAGTAGAACGTATTGATTAATTTCTCAAGGGCAAGAATCTAAGGTTAGTATCGATCAATAAATTGGAACAACTTCGTAAGTCTATTTTAGATATATAAATCTAAAGGATCCAATTCGATAAAATTTAAAAGTTAATTTTGTTGGAATTGGTAAAACTCTTTTGATCAAATCAAAAGTAAAGTGTATTACGTAGGAATCAACCATTCATACGATTCTTTGATAGAAAGAAATCACAAAAAATGGTATGTTGCTGCCGTTTTGAAACGATTTAAAGATCACCGAAGTAATGTCTAAACCCAATGATTCAAGGCAAAGATAAAGATCCTGGAACAAGGAAATACCGTTTTCAATTGTCTCAACAACCAGATCATATTTAAGAATCAAAATAGATTCTAAAGGAGACAGACAAAAAGGGTTAGAGACCACTCAATAAATTTAATACCTAAAAGGTTTCTTTTGAGTTATTTGAGAGTTATTCAACTTGAGTTATGAGGATACAAATATTTTTTTTTTTTGGGGGGGGGGGAAGACTAAGAAAAAGTATTTAAACTAAAATCAATAATATAATGAATTTGATGATTTTATGGATCTATTTGATATTATGATTCTATACATAGACATAATTTAGAATTTTCTCGAGCCGTACGAGGAGAAAACTTCTTATACGTTTCTAGGGGGGGGGGTATTGTTCATCTATCCCAATGAGCCATTTATCGAATCGTTGCAATTGATGTTCGATCCCGACGAGAGGGAAGAGATCTTCGTAAAGTGGGTTTTTATGACCCGATAAAGAATCAAATCTATTTAAATGTTCCGGCTATTCTATATTTCCTTGAAAAAGGTGCTCAACCTACAGGAACTGTTCATGATATTTCAAAAAGGGCGGGGGTTTTTACGGAACTTCGCCCTAATCAACAAATATAATTCAATTAATGAAATAAAAAAAATGTGGATGATTTGTATATAGCCTTGTATAACCTTTTTGTTTCTTTGCTATTTCCTCTTTTGTTCTATTTATATCATACTAAATTATATCTATATCATACTAAATTTATTATTGTTACTATAAAAGAGTGTCTTTTATAACGACAAAAATCTATTTCTATTTTATTGATATAAATTTTATTGATATATATAAAATAGATAGAAAAAGATTAAGTGAATAAATAAATGAAGTAATCGGGTCTATAAATATAAAATTTTGAGATTACTGTCAATGAGTTAAGGAACAAATAAAAAAACACAAAGGATTTCACTTGCTTATTTTAGTGATTAGTGAATAGTGAATAAACCTCATTTTTTACTTAATTTATTTTTCCACCAATATTGTATCAATGTTGTGTTGTATAGAAATATTCTATATAGTGCCAATCCAACACAAGTCCTTAGTTTTTTGTTTTCTTATTTTTTCTTATAATTCTAATTGTCTAATTGATTGGAATTGTTAGTTATATTTATAAATTGTTTTTTCTTTTGTATTCTTTTCTCAACATTCATATTGACAACAGTGTATCAAATAAATATAATCCGATCGTGGATAAAAGGATCCATTTATATCTCCGTCCCATAGCTTTTATTTCATTCAAATAATGGGTTCTTGTATTTTCTGTGATACAAGAAGTCTTTTTTTGATTAAGATTAAACTCAATAAAAATCTATATATACTATAGAATTAATGGATGACATAAGAGACAAGGAGCTATTTATAAATATTTTACTTTATCCCTATTTTTATCTGAGAATTTTTTCATCGGATCTGTTCATTTTTATTATGTTCAGAATCTAATCAATTAGAATTTTAAAAATTTTTGCTATTTTAATGTTTTGATTGGTTTGGATTGCGTTGTGCAATTCAATCTTTTTTTTATTGAGATTCCGATTGTATCTACACATTCTAATTATTTTATTTGGGTTGCTAACTCAACGGTAGAGTACTCGGCTTTTAAGTGCGGCTAGCATCTTTTACACATTTGTATGAAGCAAAAGATTCGTCCATACCATCGGTAGAGTTTGTAAGACCACGACTGATCCTGAAAGGAATGAATGGAAAAAGCAGCATGTCGTATCAATGGATAATTCTAAGAATATTTCATTCTTACCGAATAGGTCCAAAACCTTATTTAAATTGTTTGAATTCTTGTCGTGTAATAAAAAAAATGAATTTGGTCGAGTGAATAAATGGGTAGAGCCCTACTACGGTTCCAATTATAGGGAAACAAAAAGTAATGAGCTTCTGTTCTTAATTTTTGAATGATTACCCGATCTAATTAGACGTTAAAAATATATTAGTGCTTAATACGGGAAAAACTTTTCCCATGAGTGGATTATAAATTTCTTATGAGTCCTAATTATTAGCTATTACCCATTATGGGGTAGAGATAAATGTGTAGAAGAAGGCAGTATATTGATAAAGATTTTTCAAAATCAAAAGAGCGATTGGATTGAAAAAATAAAGGACTTCTAACCATCTTGTTACCCTAGAATGAACATAAATCAATTAGATGGAAAAAGAGAGGCTAGAGAGTCTGTTGATGAGTCTTACTTGTTCCGAGGTATTTTCTTACTATAATACCTTGTTTTGACTGTATCGTACTATGTATCATTTGATAACCCAATAAATCACCTATTTCTTTTCTTGTTCAAATAAAAAATGGAAGAATTTCAAGGATATTTAGAACTAGATAGATATCAGCAACATGACTTCCTATACCCACTTATCTTTCGGGAGTATATTTATGCACTTGCTCATGATCATGGTTTAAATAGATCGATTTTGTTGGATAATGTAGGTTATGACACTAAATATAGTTTACTAATTATAAAACGTTTAATTAGTCGAATGTATCAACAGAATCATTTGATAATTTCCGCTAATGATTCTAACCAAAATAAATTTTTTGGGTACAACAAAAATTTGTATTCTCAAATGATGTCGGAGGGATTTGCAGTCATTGTGGAAATTCCGTTTTCCCTACGATTAGTATCTTCCTTAGAGGCGACAGAAATCGTAAAATCTTATAATTTACGATCAATTCATTCAATATTTCCTTTTTTAGAGGACAAATTCCCACATTTAAATTATGTATCAGATGTACTAATACCCTACCCCATTCATCTGGAAATCTTGGTTCAAACCCTTCGCTATTGGGTGAAAGATCCCTCTTCTTTACATTTATTACGACTCTTTCTTCACGAGTATTCTAATTGGAATAGTCTTATTACTCCAAAAAAAATTATTTTTTCAAAAAGTAATCCACGATTATTCTTGCTCCTATATAATTCTCATGTATGTGAATACGAATCCATTTTACTTTTTCTTCGTAATCAATCTTCTCATTTACGATTAACCTCTTCTGGTATCTTTTTTGAGCGAATACATTTCTATGAAAAAAAAAAAGATCCTGTAGAAGAAGTCTTCGTTAATGATTTTCCGGCCGCCATCTTATGGTTCTTCAAGGATCCTTTTATGCATTATGTTAGATATCAAGGAAAATCTATTCTGTCTTCGAAGGATACCCCTCTTCTGATGAATAAGTGGAAATATTATCTTGTCAATTTATGGCAGTGTCATTCTTATGTGTGGTCTCAACCAGGAAGGATTTATATAAACCAATTATCCAAGCATTCCCTTGATTTTTTGGGTTATTTTTCAAGTATGCGACCAAACCTTTCGGTGGTA